TCTTAATGTCTTTTTGAGCAAGAGCTAAAGTGGCTCCTAAGAGTACGGTTATTATACCTATCAAAGATATTATATACATTATAGAAGGGATAACTATAAAAATAGGAAGAAGACGAGCTACAAGAAAAATTCCCGCCGCTACCATAGTAGCAGCATGTATAAGAGCCGAAATCGGAGTAGGGCCCTCCATGGCATCAGGTAACCATACATGAAGAGGAAATTGTGCGGATTTAGCAATAGGACCCACAAATAATAGAAATGCACACAAAGTAAGGAATACAAGATTTACTCTATTATTTAAAATTACATTATTTAATATTTTGAACAAATCCTGAAATTCAAAACTGCCTGTTATCCAAAAAATACCTAAAATTCCTAATAATAAACCAAAATCCCCTACACGATTAGTTACAAAAGCTTTTTGACAAGCATTCGCTGCAATAGGTCGTGTAAACCAAAAACCTATTAATAAATATGAACACATTCCAACTAATTCCCAAAAAAAATAAACTTGGATCAAATTAGAACTAGTAACTAATCCTAACATTGAAGTATTAAAAAACCCCATATAAGCAAAAAACCTCAAATATCCTTGATCATGAGACATATAATTGTCACTATAAATCAGAACCAAAATTCCAACAGTTGTAATTAATATTGACATAATAGAAGTCAGTGGATCAATAAAGTACCCAAACTCAAAAGCAAATTCATTATTTATGGTCCAAGACCATACAGTTTGATGAATGCAACTTATAAAAATTTGTTGAATAGATAGATAGAGTGAAAAGATCATAACTATACTTAATAAAAAAATACTCAGAAAAGTCCACACACGTCGAAGGTTTTTTGTTGCTGTCGGAAAAAGTAGAAGCCCAGCCCCTAGTAAAATAGGTACTGGAAGTGGAATGAAAGGGATGATCCATGAATATTGATATGTATGTTCCATAAAATAAAAAACCCTTTTTATTTTATTCTTTAATTTCTTATTTCTTAGTCACTGGGTTGTATATATTTTTCAAAGGGGACAATAAAAAAGTATTTCAAACCTAAATATAAATTTATTCAAATTTTTCGAATTAGTATAATCCCTCATAAAAATTTTAAAAGGAATATTGATTAAACTCAAAAAATTAAAAGTGATTAAAAAAAGTGATTAAATAATATTACTAAGTTACTGTCAAAAAAGTTTATTTATCTTTTTTTATTAATTTTATTAATATTAAATAAAATTGTGATTTTATGCAGATACAGAAAAAGTGAACTCTAATTCCGTATTATAATAATTTATATACATATATTAAGAATAGAACAAAGATTTACACGACAAAAAAGTACTTAATATTAATTATATAATAAAAAAGTTTTACCTAAAAAAAAGCTATTTGAGTTTGATTAGTTAGAATTATTAAGGAATAAATTTTAATTATGTATGGAATGCCCGAACTATTATTATATTATCATTATCGTTAATTTTTTTACATATGAAGCGAAGAAACTTCATAAATTTTTTATAATATAATCTACCAGTATATATTAATTAAATGAGCACTCTCGTACGTATTTCAAACTTTTTAATTTTTTGTTTTAAAAATAATATATAATAAAAGTAAAATTTGACATAAAAAAATTACTCAATATGTAGTATGAAAGAATAGAATAATAAATGTCTTTGACATCCAATTATATCACTGAAAAACATTTTTTTCATTTTTTTAATGGCAGTTCCAAAAAAACGTACTTCTATCTCGAAAAAGCGTATTCGTAAAAAAATTTGGAAAAGAAAGGGATATTGGACATCGTTGAAAGCTTTTTCATTAGGCAAATCACTTTCTACAGGTAATTCAAAAAGTTTTTTTGTACAACAAAATAAATAAAAACACTAGCATAATTAGCCTAACTTACAAACAAATTTTTTCGAATACATATAAAACAAAAAAGGAACAAAAAAAACGAGAATATTATATATTATATAGATAAAAAAGTTTTTTTTCAACAAAAGTTTTTCTTATTTCCCCCACCACTAACTTGATGCAATAATAAAAAAAGATCTTGTATTTCCTCTTAACGAGGAAATACAAGATCTTTAAGAGAAATTAATAGGTTGGTTATTAAATTTTTTAATTAATTAATTAAAAAATATTTCACTTTTTATACCATTATAAATTCGTATTTATATGAATTCTTATAGTCTTTACTTAGAATTGAAAGCATCTATCCACAATAAGTGAATATTAGATAATAAATAATAATATATGATTTTTAAGTGATCAAAAAATCTTATGTTTGTACAATATAAAAAGATGTAGAAAAATTGATTTTTCTACATCTTTTTTTTTCATTTCTCTTGAGCAATGAGGCAAATCTTATTTTATTTAAAGTTTTTAAGGATTTTGTAGAAGTTTTAATTTTTTGAAAAAACCTTTTTATTAATGAAACTTATAAATTAAATTGAAATTATCATTTTTTTTTAATCTTAGAAAATTATAAAGAGCATTTAGATTTTTGTATTTGGGTTGAAGTACCAACTACCCAACTATTTTCATTTAGTTACCTTTTTGATTGTATTCTAGAAAAAAATCTTTAGTACAAAAAGTGAATTAAAATAATTGAAAATAACTCAGATAAAAAAAAGATTTTAATTGAAGTAAAATCTCCTGTAAATTATATTGAATTCGTTTATTTAAATTTGCAGCTGGACGGTTGAATAAAAAATTGTTAGTATTGTTTTGAACAAGTTGCCGCTATGGTGAAATTGGTAGACACGCTGCTCTTAGGAAGCAGTGCTAAAGCATCTCGGTTCGAGTCCGAGTAGCGGCATAAGATCTGATAAAAGAGCTATTATAAGTTTTATAATCCAACTAATACCCGACTCTTTTGTCTAAAATCGGGTAAAACCTAGTATTAATTTATTAATTTTTAACAAACTTTTTATGATTTTTTCAATTTTAGAGCATATATTAACTCATATATCTTTTTCGGTCGTTTCAATTGTACTGACAATTTATTTTTTAACTTTAGTCGTTAATTTAGATGAAATCATAGGATTTTTTGATTCATCAGATAAAGGAATCGTAATTACATTTTTTGGTATAACCGGATTATTATTCACTCGTTGGATTTATTCAGGCCATTTTCCTTTAAGTAATTTATATGAATCATTAATTTTTCTTTCGTGGGCTTTTTCAATTATTCATATGGTTTCCTATTTTAATAAAAATAAAAAAAATCACTTAAACGCAATAACTGCGCCAAGTGCTATTTTTATTCAGGGTTTTGCTACTTCAGGTCTTTTAAACAAAATGCCCCAGTCTGCAATATTAGTGCCAGCTCTCCAGTCACAGTGGTTAATGATGCACGTAAGTATGATGATATTAGGCTACGGCGCTCTATTATGCGGATCATTATTATCAATAGCTCTTCTAGTCATTACATTTCGCAAAGTCGGACCTACTTTTTTAAAAAATAATATAAAAAAAAAAATTTTATTAAATGAATTATTTTCTTTTTATGGACTTTACTCCATAAACGAAAGAAGTTCTATTTTATTCCAACAAAACATTAATTTTAGTTTTTCTAAAAATTATTATCGGTATCAATTGATTGAACAATTAGATTATTGGAGTTTTCGTATTATTAGTCTTGGATTTATCTTTTTAACGGTCGGCATTCTTTCAGGAGCTGTATGGGCTAATGAAACATGGGGTTCATATTGGAATTGGGATCCAAAAGAAACTTGGGCATTTATTACTTGGACCATATTTGCAATTTATTTACATATTAAAACAAATAGGAATGTTAGGGGTATAAATTCTGCAATTGTGGCTTCTATAGGCTTTCTTTTAATTTGGATATGCTATTTTGGCGTCAATCTTTTAGGAATAGGTTTACATAGTTATGGTTCATTTACCGCGAATTAAATAAAACATTAACAAAAAAATAACGTAATTCAAATAAAAAAGAAGAGCATCTATATATAACTTCATATTAAGTTAAGAAATCTAATTTAGTTTTCTAGTAGTAACTAATCAAGAACCTTTTGAATCAAGTAGTACAATGATTCAAAAGGTTCTCACAATATAACGACCACGGATTTCTGATTACAATTAAATTTACTGCTTTTTTATTTCCTGAAAACTATCCATAAAAAAAATTAGATAAAATAGATTCGACCTTATCACTTGCTAATGAGAGCACAAAATCAGGATAAACCCCAATACCAATTATGGGTAGAAGAATAGAGATTGAAAGAAATAACTCTCTGGGTCCAGAATCAAAAAAAGAAACGTTTTTAACATTAATTAACTTGTATCCATAGAACATTTGGCGTGACATAGATAATAAATATATAGGAGTTAATATCATTCCACTTGCCATTACAAAAATAATTAAAATTTTTGAAATTAAGAAATATTTTTGGCTGGTAAGTATTCCAAAAAAAACTATTAATTCTGCAATAAAACCACTCATACCCGGTAATGCAAGGGAAGCCATCGATAAAATAGTGAACATTGTAAATATCTTTGGAATGGAGATAGCCATTCCACCCATTTCATCAAGATAAACAAGCCGAATTCTATCATAACTTGTTCCTGCCAAGAAAAAAAGTGCAGCGCCAATAAATCCATGAGAGATTATTTGTAAAATCGCTCCATTAAGTCCAGGATCTGTTATAGAACCAATACCTATAATTATAAAACCCATATGAGATACAGAAGAATAGGCTATTCTCTTTTTTAAATTACGTTGACCGGGAGATGTTGAAGCTGCATAAATTATTTGAATTGTACCGATTACCATCAACCAAGGAGAAAACATAGAATGGGCGTGAGGTAATAATTCCATATTGATTCGAACCAACCCATATGCTCCCATTTTTAATAAGATTCCAGCGAGAAGCATACAGGTACTGTAATGTGCCTCGCCGTGGGTGTCAGGTAACCAAGTATGTAAAGGTATAATCGGCGATTTGACGGCAAAAGCAATAAGAAATCCAATATAAAATAGTATTTCGAGTGTGACAGGATAGGATTGATTAGCTAATAGTTCTAAATTTAATGTTGGTTCATTCGAACCATATAAACTTATACCTAAAACTCCTATTAATAAAAAAATAGAACCTCCTGCAGTGTATAAAATAAATTTTGTAGCTGAATACAGACGTTTCTTTCCGCCCCACATGAATAAAAGTAGATAAACGGGAATTAATTCTAATTCCCACATGATGAAAAAAAGTAAAAGATCCCGAGAAGAAAATGATCCTATTTGACCACTGTACATTGCTAACATCAGAAAATAGAATAATCGGGAATCCCGCGTAACTGGAAAAGCCGCTAACGTAGCTAAAGTAGTAATAAATCCCGTCAGTAAAATCGTTCCTATCGAAAGCCCATCTATTCCCAGTCTCCAGTAAAAATCAAAAAAATTGATCCATTTATAATCTTCTGATAGTTGAATTAATGGATCGTCCAGTTTAAAATTATAACAAAAAGCATAGGTCGTTAGAAGAAGTTCTAATATACAAATGCATATAGTATACCACTTGTTGACTTTGTTTCCTCTATGCGGTAGAAATAACATTAACAAACCGGCAGATATTGGAAAAACAACAATTATTGTTAACCAAGGAAAATCATTCGTGGTAAAGACAAGATACACCAGGTCCAAAGAACGCGTACTCAAAAAAATAAAATATATAAATAAAAAAATAAAATTTCACTTTTTTGAGTACGAGTACTTGTCAATAAAAAAAATATAATGTATTCAAAATTTATTCAAATGAGGTTTTTGGTAATGTATCAATAAGCTAAGCCCATGCTTCGAGTTGTTTCATGCCATAAATAAACTCGAACGCTCAAAAAATCCGTTGGACAGGCAGATTCACATCTCTTACAGCCAACACAGTCTTCGGTTCTTGGAGCGGAAGCTATTTGCTTAGCTTTACATCCATCCCAAGGTATCATTTCTAATACGTCTGTAGGGCATGCTCGGACACATTGAGTACAGCCTATACAGGTATCATAAATTTTAACTGAATGTGACATAGGATCTATAGTTTTTTGAATGTCATAAATTTTCAATCTAGTAAACTTCTAACTAAATAATATATTAAAATACTAGATGAAGCAATGATTTCCTTTAATAGAAGTTTTGTAATGAATTCGGACTCAATTTAAAAAGGGGGCTAAAATACTTGGATTTCTTATATTTGCACAAATAAAATCTATTAAATAATAACCTATTATATATGAATATTTCAACCTATAATTTTTTTTATTTATCCTACTTATTTAATAAGGTCGATTGGTTGATGCGAGTTGATTTTCTGTTACGATAAATTGATGAGACTATAGCTAATCCAATAGCTGCTTCAGCGGCTGCAATTGCTATAACAAAAATGCAGAAAATATCCCCTTTTAGTTGGGAAGTATCAAAAAAATCTGAAAATGTTACGAAATTCATATTAACTGCATTGAGTATAAGTTCAAGACACATAAGAGCCCTAACCATATTTTGACTCATGATCAATCCATAAAGACCAATCAAAAATAAATAGGCACTCAAAACAAGTACATGCTCGAGTATCATTCAGCAACTCCTTATCAAATTTTATTCATTTCAATATGAATAATAAAAATAATCCACTGGATTCAATAAACTAGAATAGAAAAAAAAGTACGAATAAAAACTATATTAGGGAAAAAATTTTCAAATATATATAAAATAGAAAAATTTATATTTAAAATATGAAATAATATTCAATCGAATTTAATTGACTTAAGAGAAAAAATATCATAACATACACAAAGTTTTCTTTGATCTTTACTAATTAGAACATTTTTTATTGACGAGCCACAGAAATTGCACCTATCAAAGCAACTAAAAGAATTAGTGAAATGAGTTCAAATGGAAGAAAAAAATCTGTTGATAAATGAATTCCTATTTGTTGGCTATTACTTATTAAATCTTGCTCTAGAATCTGGTTTAATCTTGTAGTCCAAATAACCCCGTACCACGACGTATCCAGAATAGTAGAAATTAATAAAAAAAGAATAGTTGTACAAACCAATGAAGTAATCCCACCCCCAACGGTCCACAGATTTCAATCTGTGGAATATTCTGACTCGTTCATGAACATCACAGCAAATATTATTAAAACATTTATGGCCCCCACATAAATAAGGAGTTGTGCAGCAGCTACAAAATGGGAATTTGATAGAATATATAATAAAGATATACAAACAAGAACAAATCCTAAGGAAAAGGCTGAAAATATTGGGTTGGGAAGTAATACCACTCCCAGACCTCCTACTAGAAGACCAGATCCTAGAAAAACTAAAAGAAAATCATGTATTGGTCCAGGCAAATCCATTATATTATTAAAATAAGAAAAAAATCGAAATCCTTTTCATGATCTTATTAATTTATCCGGGGAATTTTTTTTATAAGAGAGGAGAATTAGAATCTAATAGATATGAATTGATGTAGATACAATTATTCGACAGTTTTGCTTTTTTATTCTAAAGTGTATTTTTAACCTATCTATTTCAAGAAAGTAATTACTAATATATTGTATTAAAAGAATGAGCCTTAAAACTTAATATTATTCTATAATTCAATAATTTTAATTCTTTTTTTACTAAAATTACTGAGTTTCCCCATTTTTTGTTTGAGGTGAATTCACAATTGTTCGAATAGTGTAATCGTCAATTACTGACATTGGTAAACGACCCAAAGCTATTTGATTATAATTTAATTCGTGACGATCATAAGTTGAAAATTCATATTCTTCAGTCATTGATAAACAATTTGTTGGACAATACTCAACACAATTACCACAAAATATACAAATTCCAAAATCAATACTGTAATTAAGCAATCGTTTTTTTCGAATATTAGTTTCCAATTTCCAATCAACAACAGGCAGATCTATAGGACATACTCGAACACATACTTCACAAGCAATACATTTATCAAATTCGAAATGGATTCGACCGCGGAAACGTTCTGATGTTATTAATTTTTCATAGGGATATTGAATAGTTACAGGTAAACGGTTTGTGTGGGATAAGGTAATCATGAAACCTTGACCAATATATCTTGCAGCTCGTAGGGTTTGTTGACCATAATTCATGAACCCGGTTATCATAGGAAGCATATTGTAATTATCTATGAATAATTTTATCTTTGTTTCTTTCTCTTGTTTAAAACAAGTAATGAATATGTTGGATTCAGTTTTAATTTAGAGTGAAAAGAGTTGGAAAGAGGTTGTTAATAATAGATTACCAAGGGAAATCGGTAGAAGAAATTTCCATCCAAGATTTAATAGTTGATCCATTCTTAGCCTAGGTAAAGTCCATCTTGTTGCGATAGAAATGAACAAGAATAAATAAGTTTTAGTTAATGTAATAAAGATACCAAGTGTTGTTCCAAAAATTTGATTCCTTTCCACCAGAATCGATATATACGGAATAGAAATATTCCAACCGCCTAAGTATAGAACTGTTACAAATAATGAGGAAATTAATAGATTTAGATAAGAAGCAACGTAAAATAAACCAAATTTTATACCTGAATATTCAGTTTGATAACCGGCTATTAATTCTTCTTCCGCTTCTGGTAAATCAAACGGTAACCTCTCGCATTCTGCTAGGGAAGAAATTAGAAAAATGATAAAACCTATAGGTTGACGCCACAAATTCCAGCCCCAAAAACCATATTTTGCTTGTGCTTCCACTATATCAACTGTACTTAAACTGTTAGATAATTCTAGTCGGTGATAACATTACGATTCTAACCGCTATTTCAAAACCGTACATGAGGTCTTCGCCTCATACGGCTCCTCGGGGGCCAGAAATAAATCTAAGGACCAGATTAGTATTATTTAGATGGCTATGATGTGTTCTAAAATAGATTAAATATATCTGGGATCCTGAATTATACCAATGGAATTCTGTCTGCTCAAATTATAATAATAAAAAAGCGCTTCGGAATTCATCTCCTCCTTTATAAATTTTAATTTCTATTTGTTGAGTAATAACTTAATTCTTTAATAAAATACTCCGAGGTATTTCAGCCCATCGTGAGTTTCAATTACGAAAAAGAATTCGACATACTATTAGTTTCTTATTCATGACAGAAATTCAATTTTATTTTGAAATATATAAAAAAGAAAAAAAATCTTTGTTTCGTTCCTATTCTTCTTTATTTTTTAGAAAAAAATTGGTGGACTTAAAAAATAAAGGATTATTTCGTTTCTGATAGTCATTACATTTATCGGTGGATAGGAGCATACTCTGAATCGGAATATTTGGGAGTACTGTCTGATCATTTCTACTAATTTCAAGCCCCAATTAACCTTCTTTTTTTTATCTTGTGTTATGCATAAATATACTTTTAAATTTTGTTAATCTCTATTACAAATTCTTTGTGTATTTTTGTGTTTCTACCCATCCACTAATTTTTACCTAGTTGCCGCTCACTTTGTAATACATGTATGTTAATCTATATAACTGAAAGTGAAAACGCCATATGGTTAATATTTTTAACCCGCTTCAAGCCAGGATGACGAATCAACCAAGCTTGGGGTAAAGTTATTCTTACGCTTATGTTTATTTTCGTTTAACCTTTGTACATAGGAACTGAGATTCAACATTTTTTTACTGCTAATTTCTGAGCAGTTTTTTTCACTCATATATAACTATCAAATTTCTTTTATTAAGTATAAAAATTACCTTACCCCGAAAGATAAAGATATTTCATTTTTTAACTTTTTAACTTAAAGAATAAAAGGAATAGTAAAAATAAACGTTTATTTTTCAACGAATCGCACGTAGAGATATTGATAAAACACATAGAGTTAATGGTATTTCATAACTAATAGATTGGGCAGCAGCTCGCAGACCACCTAAAAAAGAATATTTATTATTTGATCCATATCCTGACATAAGAAGTCCAATTGGAGCAATACTTGAGATGGCAATCCATAAAAAAATACCGATATTGAGATCTGCTAATACAAGGTGATTGCTAAAGGGAATTACTGAATAACTTAGTAAAATTGAGATAACTGCTATAGATGGTCCAATACTAAATAAAGAAGTATTTCCTCTAGATGGACGAAGATCCTCTTTGAAAAGTAGTTTTGTCCCATCGGCTAGAGCTTGAAGAATTCCCAACGGGCCGGCGTATTCAGGTCCAATACGTTGTTGTATCCCTGCAGATATTTCTCTTTCTAACCACACAATTACTAGTACACCTGTTATGATTCCCAATACAAGAGAAAATGTAGGGACAAATATCCATATGAGTTCATAAACCTCTTTGAAAGATTCCAATCTAACAAAAGAATTTATAGTTTGTACTTCTGTTGCATAAATTATCATTTTAACGATCAACTTCTCCCATAATTATATCTATGCTACCGAGTATCGTCATAATATCAGCCAATTTCATTCTTTTAACTAATTCAGGAAGAATTTGCAAATTAATAAAACCCGGCGGTCGTATTTTCCATCTCCAAGGAAAACCACTTTGATCTCCTATGAGAAAAATTCCCAATTCCCCTTTTGGAGCTTCAACTCTTACATAAAGTTCTTGTTTCGATAATTCAAAAGTAGGAGAAGGTTTTTTACTAATGAATCGATATTCAAAATCATTCCATTCTGGATTCCTTTTTATATCAAAGCCTCTGCTTTCTAAATTCTCATAGGGACCCCCGGGAAATCCTTCCAGAGCCTGTTGAATAATTTTTATGGATTCTGTCATTTCGCTCAGTCGTACTAAATAACGAGCTAATGAATCGCCTTGTTTTTGCCACTGAATTTCCCATTCAAATTCATCGTAAGACTCATAACGATCAACTTTACGAAGATCCCATGGTATTCCGGATGCGCGTAGCATTGGTCCGGATAAACCCCAATTTATTGCTTCTTCCCCACTAATAATCCCAACTCCTTCAACCCGTTCTAAAAAAATAGGATTTCGTGTAATAAGTTTTTGATATTCAACAACCTCTGTTAAAAAATAATCACAAAAATCCAAGCATTTATCTACCCAACCATAAGGTAAATCAGCCGCTACTCCTCCAATACGAAAAAAATTATGCATCATTCTCATACCGGTGGCAGCTTCGAATAGATCATATACAAATTCTCGTTCTCTGAAAATATAGAAAAAGGGAGTCTGTGCACCAATATCTGCCATAAAAGGACCTAGCCATAACAGATGAGAAGCTATACGACTCAATTCCAGCATAATTACTCGTATATAGCTGGCCCTTTTAGGAACTTGAATATTTCCCAATTGTTCTGGTCCATTTACGGTTATTGCTTCTGTAAACATAGTCGCTAAATAATCCCATCGCGTTACATAAGGTAAATATTGTATAATTGCTCGGTTTTCAGCAATTTTTTCCATTCCTCTGTGTAAATAACCCAATATGGGTTCACAGTCAACAACATCCTCACCATCTAGAGTAACAATTAAGCGAAGAACACCATGCATGGATGGGTGGTGAGGTCCCATATTGACTATCATAAGATCCTTTTCTGTAACTGGTATCTTCATAAGTTTTTCCTTAATTCGTTCTGTCATGAATTAGATTGTTGAACAAGAAGTTTATCAACAAATTCAAGATCTAAAAAATTAATAAATTTCAAATTTTTGAATTTAACGGGTTTTTAATTCCCGAATATTTAACTGATTAATTAATTCTTTATAACGTACTCTATTTTTTTTTGACAAATAAGCCAGCAGTCGTTGACGTTTTCCCAGAATTTTTCGTAGACCCCTCTGAGATAAATAATCTTTTTTGTGCAATTCCAAATGTGAAGTAAGTCTTCGTATCTTATTAGTGAAACTTAATACTTGAAATTCAACGGATCCCCTGCTTTCTTCTTTTTTTTCTTGAAATGAAATGAATGCATTTTTTATCATAAAAAGAAATCCTTCCCTTTTTAATATGAATTGAAAGATATGAATTTTACTGATCAGTAATAATAATGGTAGTTTTTTTGTACAAGACTCTGAATTTCATTATCAACTTCTTAATTTTTCATTTTATAAAAAGGTGGAAATTTAGATTGAAAAAAGGATAATTTTGTTAATTTATTTATGTATCCGCTCTGATTTATATCTATATCATTGATTAAATGAATCTCATGTATAAATTTAATTAAAAAAAATCCCGTATATTTGTACATACAATTGTTTTCATATATCGTAACTTATATATTATACTAAAATAGTAAAAAGGATCTATCATTAATTAATTTTAAATCGCGTATACATATGTATTCTTATCATACTGAAATGATTTCCGTTAGTAGTATTAAACCAAAAGCGATTCATACAAGCTAAATCTTCTAATCTAAAATTAGGCCAAAGAAACGATTTTAATTTAATTAGGTTTTTTTTCTGTTTATCAAGATCTTTCTTGTTATGCAAAACTGCGTTCAAGTTTTGAATATTCTTATCAAATCTTGAATGTATATCCTTCGTATTTTTTTTTTTTAAGTTCAAACAAATTAGAATTCGAAATTCTCTACGTCGTTTAGGGGATAGAATATGTTCAGGAACAAAGAAATCATAATTATTTTTTTTATCAATATAGATTTTTTTTTTGTATCTTTTACTTGTTTTTTGTTTATTTTTATGAACCAATGAAATATCTATGGTTCTATATATAATAAGTTGTCCGTTGTTTTTTACAGACAAACGGACAGGTTCAATAATCAATATTCCTTTTTTCATTAATTTAGCAAAATTAAAATTCTTCTCAATCATTAGAATATCTAGGCTTATCTCTCCTCTTTCAATAGAGGATATCGTTATCTCATTTGGATTTTTTAGTCTAACCAAGAGACAGTATACTTTTATATTATTGATAATTTTTTGATTAAAAAAAAAATCCCATCGCAATTGAAAACGGGAATACCTTGTGAGAAATAAATCAAGTTCCGCTTCGGTATTGCTTTTGTATTTTTTTTTTTTTTACCTTTTTTTATCTTTGATTCTGCATAATTTTCTTCAATATTTTTTTGTTGGTTTGATAGAGCTGATTCAGGATTTTTTTTTTTTTCTTTATCTAATTCAAGCTCTCCTTGACCTGCCGATTTTTTTTCTTCCTTATTGAGATTATAAAATCGAAAGGTTTTTTTTTCGTTTGATGGTATAAAACCTTTTTTCTTTAGAGTGATCTTTTTATTAACATTTTTTTTTTCATGAAAATTGAAAAGAAGTAATTTAATTGGTATGACCCACGGTTTCATTTTATATGTATTAGAAAATAATAAAAATTCTGGAAAAAAAAAAATTTCAAAATTTGTTATACGAGGATTTAGTATTTTTTCGTTCATTCCCATCCAATCAAAAAAGAAAGTTTTTTTATTGGCAAGATCCCTCTTAATTATTTTATCAACTTTTTGATAGTTCTGAACTTTAGTCTTAATATAGTTTTTTTGACTCGTGGTATCAACCCAGGGCTCAATATTTACTTTTTTTCTAAACCAAAAGTTGAGAATTCTCCAATCCCAATATTTTCTATGCTTAATTTCCCCTATACCCCGAATATTATATTTTTCTAGAAAACAAGAGACTAAACGATTATCTAGAGCAATGCCTATAGATATGTCAAAATTTTTTTCTGCCGAATAAATAGATTTGTAGCACAAAAGATTATATATATAAGTATAATCTTTTTTTAAATTATGTTTTGGATTTGTAGCACAAAAGATTATATATATAAGTATAATCTTTTTTTAAATTATGTTTTGGATTTAATAATGAGTCGGCCACAAAAAAATTTTGTTTTTTTTTTTTGTAATTATCAAAAAATTTTTTTTCATATGAATCTTTTTTGGTAAAACTTGGATTTCGAACTAGTGAGTCTTGGTTTTTTTTATTTTTCCATTTTTGGGTTACTAATCTAGCCCATGCAATCGGAGCTAAATTGTAGTGAGCATGACTTCGTAACCAGTTTTTCCATTGATTTACTTCAGAATTAAAAAAGGTTTTATCTTTTAATTCATAATTCAAAATTCCTTGTTCTTGAAAAAAAACCTTTATTTGATTCTTAACAAAAAAGGATGTTATGCATATGTTATATTCAAGAATAGCTTTTAATTTTGATAATTTAGAAAAGTTACTAACTTGAATTTGTGATAATTTATAAAATACATATGCTTGTGATAACGAGCATAGGTCATAATTAATTTTTTTTTTATTGGATATTAAATTTTTTATAGTCGAAATAAAATAAATTGTATTTTTTTTCGATATTTTTTTTTCTCCATTTTCGTAATTCTTGTAAATAAATTTATAAAAAATTGTTTTTGTTGATTCAAAAAAACCTTGTGTCATAATTCTTGGAATATTAATAATACCGAGTAAAATAGCTATATAAAGCTGTTCAATGCAAAATTTAAAAAAAAAAAGAGATTTACGAATTAATAGGGTATTTTTTCTTTTAAATGTTTGCCAACTTTTTTTTGATGACTCAATTATTTTAAAATAATAACGTGGTTTGTTAAAGCTATTAGTTAGGTTTTCTTTTTCTTTTGAAATTTCTTCTGTTTGAGTTCGTATTGTCGTTATTTTATCAATCAAATTTTTTATTTTGTTTTCGCTGAGTGAAGAATTTGCCCCCTCCATGGATTTTTTTTGAACAGATAGTTCATGAATCATCTGATTACTCATTATTGAATCTTTTTTAGTTTCATTTAATTCATATATTTCTCTCAGGCTCAATAATGGAATTATATTTTGTTTTGAAAGCTTTTTTAATTTTCCTTTTAGAAAACGGAAGTTTTTAATAATCCAGTTTTTCATTTCTTTTGCAACTTTTAGGAAAATTGTTGTTTTTTCTTTGAAAATCCTTAAAACCGGAAAAGGCTTAGTTTTTAATTTTTTGATTCTTTTTTTTAATTCTTTAAAAATAGGTTCAAAAAAAGAAGGCTTTTTTTTTGCAGAACCAAATGGTAGTTCCGTTTCCATTCCCCA